GAAGAACCTCTGCTTCCTCTTTTATACACCTTATCTGATTATTCTCCAGAGCACAAGAGCTAGGGTAAACTCGTTAGCTAGATAGCTATAGTACAGAGTTTAAGAATCTATATAAATAGATATATAAATATATTTTTATATAGATATTTATATAATAGGGATCAACATATATTTCCTTTGGTGCTTTCTCGGGTGAGGTCTGAGGTCAAGGTATTGCCTGGTTGGTGTACTAGGGCGAGGCGAATCCCAACCCCTTCGTTAGCTAGTTTAGCTTTCCCTCTTTTCAATCTATATCAGATCCTCCATTACTTCTTCGCCAATACCTTTTAGCTTTTCTTTAGCTGCGACTTTTTTTGTCCCAGTCCACGCCCAATCAGAGTAGTCAGTGTGCCTGCTCCGTCCTTCTTTGACGAAATGGATGCTTTAGCGAAGTCCCTCCTTCCCCTGGCTTGTGTAGCCTATGCGAAGCAAGCCTACACTCCTTCCCTGCTTATCCTTTCCTACCCACCGCCCAGGGTGTGTCCACAAAAGGGTCAAATTGAATTAAATAGAAGCCCCGTTTTCTTACCAGGGAAGTGCTGCGCTGAAAGACCTTTGGCAGACCTCAAATAGTCTCGATTTCCTTCAACAGATGTTGGTTCGGGTGCTCTTTCTTCTTCTGAGTGAGTGGATTAGCTAGGCCCGACTATCTCTGTAGAACATGGAGCTCTTCTTTTTTTTTACCTTTTTTTGGGCCCCCTCTAAGATGACAGATCTATGAATGAGTCGTCATTGAGGTCATCAATCAAGGAAAGCGGATTCGTGATGACTATCATAAAAGAGATCCGGATTCGAAGCTGGTCATGCCCTCTTCCTTTGAAACGAGCGGTGCGTGTGAGCTACCGAACGAACTTTGTTTAGCATTTCAGTCTTGGGCATCTCGAATGATGTTCGGCATGGTGTCAACTGTATCTGATCTCGCTGTGAGAGCTTCAGGGTTAGACCAAAGGAAGAGAAGGCGTCAGCAACTGACAGACAAAAGGCCTAAAAGCTTAAAAAAAAAGAGCACTAATGGCCGACCCAAGCCTTTTCGGAAAGAGCCCTTCCTTAGCCTTAGGGTCCCTCGTGTTGTAGTTACATGGTATGGCTAACGCTCCTTAGAGGACAGATCCGCCCTATTCGTCAATGGGTATTCTCTGATTAAGGGTCTTCCCCGGCAAAGGCAAAAGAGGTATTCTCTGTCTTATTTGCAAATGGTTACTACTCGATTCATTGATTACTTAATGTCTTGACTGCCCACAGACTGAGTTCCAAGTCAATAAAGAAGGATAAAGTGCCATCTACGCGCTTACTTCCTCTGATAGAGATAGAAACTGACTCCAGCCTTTCCTCCGGTAGAGGCTGACTATTGAAATAAAGTGAAAGAAAGAAAGTCAAGAGAAAGGCCGGCGGCACCCACGCTATCTATTGAAGCTTAGCTTACTTGACTATATATTTCACGAAAGACAGTAAAGGGACATACATGCTGACTACTATTCTAGTCTGACTAGCCCGTAGGCTGATTACTATTACCATTCTCCCTGCCCCTTTAGAAAAGGAAAAGCCCGGAAAGCGGGTAATCATAGAATCTCTCACCTTATAGCTTCCACTCTGACTATTACTAATGGATTAGTAGGGGTACCTAGTACTTATTACTCTTCTAAAGAAGAATTACCGTATGTCCTGTCAATTCAATAGTGTCTGGCTTCCCGGCTTTGACTTCTGTGACTACTTCCCTCCCCCCGGGACTGAACTGACGGTAAGGCCCTCAAGGTCAAATAGGAAAGAAAAGCTTACTACTAGGCCTCCTCTTCTAGGTTGACTCTTCTCCGAACTCTTCTCTTCTTTTAGAACCGCCCGGAAAGCTATTTAAATAAACATAAGTAAAAGCAATTGCTATTGAATCTCCGGCTATGGAATCCGCTTCTTCTAGAACAAGTAGTCAAGCCCTTTCTTCTTCTTTGACGGCAGGAAAACATTCTGACTTGAAGTTGAAAGATGGAAAGTCAAGATAAGTCAAGCAGTTGCTAACGAAAAGATCGATGCCAGCTCCGCTTCCTCCTCTAATTATGGGTAGGGCCCTTCTTCAACTGCGGGAACACGTTCTTCAAATTGAAAGCAAGAAAGACCAATGTCATTCGCGCGCTTACTTGACTTCCCATTCTGGTCTAGTTCGCCGCTTCGAGGCTAGGATTCCTCTTTGCTGAACGTCAAAAGATGTGGTATCTTACTTATTACTTCTATTTTGATCTTATTAAAAGCAAAAGTGAAAGCAAAAGCCTACCCCTCCCAGCTATGAAATCCGTGGAAGGAACACAGCCGATTCGGAAACATTATAAGATTCATCTACAGAATCTGGTTGAGCAAAAGAAACCGACTAAGCAACAACAACCGGTTCCGCGGTTAGACTATCTTCTACTTCTAGAATCGATTACCGATACCGATTGGAGACATCAACCCATGAAGATAAAACCTCTTATTAAGTGACCTCTTTATAGAGAAACCTTTCCCTGGAAGGAAAGAAGTTTTCTCCTCTAAAGCATACTCTGCGGCGCCAAACTATTAGGATTAGAAGAAAGAATCTGGTTCTGTGGGGGAAGGAAGACCTTACTTCAGGAGTTAGAGTGAAGTTCCTACAAAGGAAGATTCATTAGTTCTATTTAAGATTCTTATTCAAGATCCTTGTTATATTCTTTTCAATTTTAACTTGATTTACAAAAGGGAAAAAGCCCTTCCAAGTAAATAAATAAAGGCTGGTGCCACGGACTCTGAAACGAAAGGAATGAGTTCAAGAGCGGATTGCTACTATTATAGTTCAGTGAAAGAAGAGGTGAGTGTAGCTGAATAAAAACCTAAAGGTACCATACCCTATTTGAATTCAAAAGAAGGGGGTTATTCAACTCAATTATAACTTAAGTGGGTAAGGCCTTCACTTAAAGAGAAGGAATTATAGGTCAGTGCCATCCACGCTTCGCTTATTTTCTTTAAGAAAGAAGAACAGAAAGACCAGTAGTACCGCCTCCGCTTCCTTCCCTAGAACCTGAATAGGAATCTTTCAATCTAACTAACCGGGGAAGACCTGGACTATTGGCAGTTAAAGAAATAACTTTCATATAAAGAAGTGGCGTCAATTCATTGAATCAAGGTTTGGGTATTCTTCGGCAACGGGTACTCTTTGTCGATTCTATTTCTGTCTATTGGTGAGTCTCATGTGGTACCAACCCATGGATCCATAAAGGGGACATCAGACGGATTCAGTGAAAGAGTATCGTCTACAGCAACCGATTAAGTGACAAGCCTTTATCTTATATCTTTATTGACGAGCGACATTCAATTAATTGAATTCGGGGTTCTCCTGTGGTGCGGTACCAGTGGTCCAAACCGACTTATTTGATTCCAGTTATCTTCCTCTTGTCTAGGTTTCTTCCTTACTCTTCTATAATATCTCGGGGTATTCTATCTTCTTTATTCTTATATATTCCATGGAAGGAAAGATTACTCGCACCAGGCAATTCCACAAGATTCACGATTCCGCTTCCAATTTCCATTTAAAAGGAATGAATTAAAGTAAAGACCTGCGTAATCCGTTGACTTAGTTGATTCCTCTTCGAAAACTGGGAAATTACTCTTCTCCCTACTTCACTAATCTGTGATCGGTATTCTCGTTCCCTTTCTATTCTATCTTATCTCTTAATGAGATGATATCTTACCGATCGAGAGAAAGCGGACAATTAAGTGATATATTAACCCTTCACTTCAAAGTCAAAGGAATGAACTCAAGATCGGTGCCATTCTCGTTTCCTACAATGGATGGATTTCGGGTACCAAAATGGAATTCAAATATCGGTATCGGGCTTTCTCCTTCTCCTTATACCGAACTAGAGCCGGCAAAGCCTTTAACCAAAGAAAAGTGCCTTCTCGCCTACTATTATAGAACTGGCAGAACTGGGGATTCCGCCTCTCCTTACTATTGTCTAGTTGTCTAGGCATTATATCTTCTCTTATTAAAATATGAAAAAAACATGATTTTTCAAAAGGACGTGTTTTAAGCATATGCTCTTCATTAGTGACAGTTACATTCCCGGTATCAAAAAAGGAATGAGTTAAAGATCCATTTATGCCGTCCCTAGTTCCTATTCTCTTTGCTCGGCTTCCTCTTCTATTGATTATTGATCAGAAGCATCCAGCAGCGCCGGTTTAGAATTCGATTCTCAGTTTCAACTTAGCCTTATCCCCCTCCTCCTTTCTCACAAGATCATCTGTCTGTGATCCTGATAACGTGGTAATCCCGACCGTCTTCACTGCTGCTATGTCATCTTGGCACTTATAGAGCTCTATATGGCTGCTTCCGCCACCTTATCCTTACATTGGTGGTATATTCAAGAAATCGACTACTGTACCTGGTCAGTAACGTCTAAGTTTCCTTCCATTATCCAAGCTAGCTGTGAGAGTGTGAAGCTCACGACGTCTAATTACTGACCTCTGGCTGACTCTTCTTTTTACGACAATATCATATCATGTAAATGAGATGAGTCCAGATGCCCCTGGGGTGAATGGCTATTGTGCGACTGTGACTATATACTAAAGGATCACGTTGAACTAGCCCTAATCTATTATTAGCTTGGTATTGAGTTCGGCACCTTCATAGCATTGTAGTGGGCATTTACACCAGCAGCTTGATCATAGTCCTCAAAGTCTATTACAATTACAGTTGTTCTCCTTTTTAGCGCTCTCATCGCTAGATAATCATGATATTGATATTATATTGTTACAATCATCTAGCCTTGGCACCTGTAGTTACCTTCCTACTTATGTCATCTATCTCTGGGCCGTCACATCTAGTATCGCATGTCTGGCGATAAAGCTCGCGGTGATACAAAAAATGTTCTCTTCCTTAGCCACCTTTCGAGCTAAGGTCTTCTCTTCTTCATCTGCACCTTCAATCTGGCACGACCGCCTTCCAGTAGACAGTGGAGGGATGAATTATTCTCAAGGCTTTTCCTTGCTTTGCTACTGGATATTGTATTCATTCAGAAAGCGCTAAAGCCCTGGAGCCGGGCTAAAGAGCTAAGGATAGAAGGAATGAAAAGAGAAATTAGTAAGCCACTCGACTGTCAGGAGAGGAGCGAGGCCTTTCAGATTCAGATGCGGGATCTCCTCTGCAGTAGAAAAGGTCTTTTCCAGTGAAGCACTCCGATCTTTTAATACTTTCCGGAATAAGCGATGCTAGAATTAGAATGGCTATGCCCAAGGCGATGTTCACAAGGATTCTTGAAGAAAATAAGTTGGTACAAAGAAAGAAATCTCTTTTGAAATTCGAATCCAGATCGTAGCGCTGATCTTTCCCAAAGGAATTTTGTCCTCTTACATCTTTGGCCGCCTTTCGTGTGAAATCGCTATCCTATCTAGTTTAATCCATATCCACCCGAATCCCCCCTGTGTGATACCTTTTCACTTCAATCGGTGGAATGCTTCTCCCAGAAATGATATGAATTGGCTAAGAGAATCTCTAGATAGCATATACTTCCGAGCGGATATAAAAGAAAAAGAATCTCTCTCCTAATGAAGAGAAAAGAAAACAAACATCCTAGTTCTAGCTTATGGGAGACTTTTTTTGCAGGTGATTCAATCTTATACTGCTTGGTCTGACTTTGAAAGCGAGATTGGTCTTTGTCTGGACTCGTATACGTAGCTCTACCCTTTCCTCCTCTATTGAAATTGTTGAGGTTTTTCTTTAAATGCCCCTGAGCTTGCCCTCCTATTTTAATTACTTATTCCATGTAGAGTCTTCTTAGTTTAATAGTAGCTACCTTACTGTGTTAAAAGAAAGGGATGAAATAATTCTTATTAAAGGAGAGGATGGAAATGGAAGGAGCTCGACCAAGAGGGAGAGGGGGCCAACGGGAGGAAAAGCATAGCCCAGCAGTATAAGGAGTGAGTCTGTCTGTCTGCAAACTCCTCTAGTTGTGTGGAAAGCCGATAAAATAGATAGCCATCTCCACTCTTTCTTTTTCCAGATGAAAGCCTCTCAACTAAGACAAGGGCGTAGCGGCTATGAATAAAGCAAAGCACGGGGGAAATGGGATAGGCTTATGTAGGGTTCAGAGGCAATAAGAAGAAGGACATAAACCGAAAAGTTGAAGTAGCAGCAGGTCTTTAAGCAGAAGAGCAAAAGAGCTAGAACTCGGAACTCTTCAATAGTTGATGGGCCGTCTTCTTTTAGAAAATCCTTCCTTTATGAAGGATATTTCTATTTTGATTTCTTTCTTACTTTTCTTTTTAGCTTTCTCTTGATTTGGCAGAATCTCAGTCTAAGCGGGAAGCGATAAGAAAGAATGCTCCATACGGGGGAAATGAGAAGCCGCCGGCGGGAAAGCCCTATTCGTAGATGGTTTCTCTTAAGAGCAAAGAATGGCTTAGCGTGCGTAGGGGATGGGCTTTTAAAAGTATAGCATCTTCGGTACTTTCTTCAACTCCAAAAGCTTTTTCTCTTTTTACTACGACTTCAAAACTCACGGGCTCTTCCCTTCCTTCCTCTCCCTCCGTCCACGAGTAGATATTTTTGATTGAATAGTGTATAACGCCAGGAGCAATAGTCGGAGATTAGTGGCTAGCTTTAGTGGTCTTGTTCAACTGCTAACAAGAATAGCTTTTCTCTTTCGACTGGGAACTGCTTCCCTTTGGTGCTTTATAAAAGTCGTAATTGATCCGGGTCAAGGTACCGGCTTGATGCCAGATCCGCTTTTAGGGTTGACTCAGCATAAGAAGAAGTACGTAGTTCGACTAGCTGTTCTCTCTTTCCTGTTCTCCTCCCTCCCATTACTGGAACCGACGAAAGGCGATAATAAAGACCTGGCGAAAGACGAAAGACGAAAGGCGAAAGTCTGATTACCTTTTATTCAAGTAGCAAGGCTTGGTCTTCTGTGAGTGAAAGAACCCGGAAAAATCTCCTTAGCAAGGGATGAGTTGCCTTCTTCAGATGAAAATTCTCTCTGGGAAGCATATCCCTACTTACTAGTTAATCATATCCCTCAGCTCTCACTCGAGAGGGTTCAAAACTTTTTCTTTCACTACAACGTATTCGTATTCGTTGCTAAGAAGATTTTTAATCAAATACGTTGTAGGGACTCATCCGACTAAGCTTAGCCTTTACCTGGGCACCTTGCCTTCTTTCCTTGCTTGGATTCCTAAGATTTTTATCTGGGACTACCTCTATTTAAAGGCAATCTAAAAAAAAATATCTCTCATCTTCTGGATAGAGTATAAAAAAAAGTGGTATGAGATGAAAGCATTGCTATCCAGTGGAGGGCGGCTTATTTTGCTTAAACATGTTCTCTCCTCGATGCCTATACACCTTATTGCAGGGATTCCTGCTCCAAAGGGAGTTCTTGACCAGTTGGAAAAAATGTTAGCTAACTTTTGGTGGGGTGGTGATGAAGACAAAAGAAAACTTCACTGGATATCTTTTGATACTATGTGCCTACCTATTCAGGAAAGGGCTTTGGGTCCCCCTAACATACAAGGCATTTTCAAGATCTTTCTAAGGCTTTTCGTATGAAGTTGACCCGGTCAATAAGAGGGAGTCAGACTTTTGACTGCATTTTTCAAAAGAAAGTATCTGAAAGCCTCTATGGTTTGCTGCTTCCAAACCTGGTTGTCACGCACTTGGAGTGAAATCTGTTCTATTATCAGGCAACCCCACCAATACTTATACTTAAGGGCTCAAAATGATTGATTGGAAATGGAGCTAGCACTCATTTCTGGTTCCACCCCTGGCTCGCTGATATTCCTCTCATTGAAAGTGCCCCCCTCTTATTGACCAGGCCAACTCCTTTACTAGTTATTTCCCCAAAATCATAGATGTGCTTGATGCACATGGCAACTGCTTTTTCAATGATATCGAAGCTCCTCACAGAACAGAGTGGTTTATGATCTCCGGAATAGTGGCATATTCACATCTCATCAGGAGGACAGGGTGATATGGAAAAACAATAGTAGTGGGTCGTCTCAAAGCTGGTTGGGAATCGATAAGAAATCGAACAGGCATTCAAGCTTGGACTCCATTTGTCAGGGATAAAGCCATTCCTACAATAATTAGCATTTTTGCGTGGAAGCTCTTATTTTACTTTGTAGCGGGGATTTCATAATCAGTTAAGGGAATCAATTTAGACGAAAGGTATCAGATTAGCAAGCAAATGCTTGTGCTGTTCGGAGCATGATAAAGAAAGTATTGATCACCTCTTCATCAAGAGTTAGCTTGCTATGGGGGTTTGGAACTATTTTGATCGCCTTTTCAATATAACCAAACGGATTCCATTCAGTCCCGGCGGTTTAACAGATCTCGCAGGAAATCCCAAGTTGGCTACGTCACGTCTATGCTTCCTATTTTTGCAGTTTGGGAACTCTGGAAGGAAGGCAATAGCAGGAAATTAGAAAACGAAATATCTCAACCGGCTGCTATTATTCAAAAAATTACGGACTGGCTTAAATTAATAAATTACCATGGTTGCCGCCGGCTAATAGGGCGAGCAGCGTAATGGAATCCCCGGGACGGACGACGTGAGTGAGAGCCCAGACCATAGCGGCTTTAGAGACTTATCTCTGGGCTTTAACGGCGACGAAAACCTTCTCCGAGAGGCTTTCCTTTCTGCTTTACTGTGCTTTATTACCCATAACCATCAGCGGAAAGGATTACGGAAGAGGCCAAACCAACCCAGGTACATCAAAAGTAGATAGGGTTGGAGCAGCAGATCCTATAGAAACAAAGACAAAGCCTGAGGCAGATCCAGACGCGTACCTAGGCGGCACAGCATCCCTTCGAGTTGCGAAGCCATCCCCTTCTACTGTTCGAGATCCAGATTCATACCTTAGTGATCGATAGGGAGAATTGGACCCATAAGCAAGCCCATTGCCGGCTAAGCCGAGCCATGCTACCAACCACCCTTAGCCAATGATCCAGCTGCTTCTGTTGACTATACAGTCTATGCAGTTGGTTCTGTCGCTTCCGCGGAAGAGTCAGCAGCATAACCTGTTGCTGGGCCAGCTGCATAATCACGTATGTAAGCAAGTGATCCAGTTGCTTATAAGTTGACAAAATAAACAACAAAAAACTTTCCTATATTTTTACGAAGTACCTGATTCATCATCCTCATAAACGTGCTAGGTGCATTCGATAAGCCTTTGGGCATCACCAGCCACTCGTACACAGGCCTGCCCTAATTCTTTTTTTTCACTTGAAAAGCAATAGGAGAAAGTCAGCTTCATACGGCAACTATCCCGTCTTTGTCCGAACGCTTGTCAAGGAAATCCAACTCTAAAGAGCCTTATTGACTTACCGATCACTAGCTTCTCACTGACTTAACCGCGGGTTAATATGAATTAGAAAAACTATCCGCTACCTCGAACACCTTACAGGAAATATGAGAAGCCTTCCAAAGAATCGAGCCGAGCATCTGAAAAATCCTGAGCATAGTGTCCTTCACGGATATGGGATAAGCAGCTTTCCTATGTTTCGCATCCACAGAAGAATCGCCAGCAATCATAACATACCGACCCGACACAATGAGGGCAGCACATAGAGATAATCCTTCAAGCACTGACTGGAACTCGCACCAATTCTTTCTTTTGTTGCCGTGAGCTTGCATCGAGAGGGCCATAACTTAACCCGGAGAGTTCCGAATAGCAAAATAAGTACCGGCTTGACCCGGAGTACCAATAGCAGCTCCATCAAAATTGATAACAAACCAGTATTCAGAAGGGAATGGCCATGTAACAGGAGTTCTTTTCTATTTCTTTACCGAAAGATCCATGACACCAAAAGTTTGAGCAAGTTTAGCATCTTCAGGTCGCCGGGGCATCGCCTTACTAACGAGCCGACAAAGTCTAATTAACTCAATTAAGTCAGCTCGGATTTGCATCACACAGCGCCTGGTATCAACCGTCGGCGTTGTCATGCCTGACTTTCTCAGTTTCTACATTCCCCATACAGTTATGGCAAAGGCCGAGTTTCCTATGAACTTAGGAAGACCTAAAAATCTTCAATGATAAGCTAAGCCCAGGCTAGGAAAATGTGCACCATAGAGTCACCTTGACAGTTCTAAATTCCAAACCATTCGTCAAGCAGATTCCCAAATCAGCCTGGCCTTGGAGCACGCCCAAAATCCATCCAATGTAACACCGATTCGCCTTCCTTCTCACATAGCGAGCACCTCGACACCAGCTGAGCTGAATATTTATCACTTGCAAGGATGCATCTACAAGAACTCGGTTTCTTAGCGCAAGCCACAGAAAAAAAGAGCTCTTTTGAGGGGACATTTCAAATCCCATACTTGCAACTACTCCATGATTTGACTTCCTCCCTATGCCTAAATCCAGGCGAATTGAAACGAAAATTAGCCGTCCTTGGAAGGCAACCATAGCCTTTCATCAGGCGTATAGGAGCTAGGAAAAGTTCCGAATTTTTTGCACAAGATTAGGAAAGCTCCTGAGGGATGTTCCAGACTTGATGAGGCTGCTCAATAATGTCGGATACCCCGTGGGGGAAAGATCTCACTATACTCGAATCAATTTAACAAATTTCCACCGGGCTTTTCTTTTACCATTGACCCAGTTTTTATTCAAGAATTCAATACTCGAACCGTTCCCAATAAACCCCCTATAGATGAATAAGGGAGAGGCCTTTGACATCTAGTATTTCTCATTACCCTTCCATAGATACGAGCTGGATGGATGATTAGTAGACCAAGCCCAATTCAAAGCAAGGCCTTCCTCTCGCTTTGAGGAGTAAGGACGGGCCTTTCTATGCTTTTTCATTCCGGGGTTCCCATGTATCTTTGGACAGAAGCTTTTCATACGGCTGTTATTGTTATCAATAACCAACCTAGACCACTTCTAAATCACAGGTCTTCCTATGAAATCCTACATGGTGCTCCACCAGCTTATTCATCTCTTCGGGCTTTTGGATGTTTATGCTATGTCCACATCTTGAAGTCCATTCGTCACAAATTTGAGCTTAAGGCGGATTGCTGCATTTTTCTCGGGTACAGTGATGATCATAAAGGCTTCCGATGCTTCTCTCTGTGCCGTCGTCGAGTTTTCATTTCTTGCCTGTTGCACTGCGTGATAACAAATTGAATTTTTTGATTGGATTCAATCAGAAAGGAAGGGCATTTTCTTGTCCCACCTGGAAAAAGGAATTAGGTCTTAAAATAAAAAGAAAAAGAAAGGATTCGTTGCTTCAACCTCTTTTATCGAAAAAACAAGGTAGGAGAGAGAGTAGAGGAGTGTAGGCTTGCTTCGCATAGGCTACACAAGCCAGGGAGATTCGCTGCAGCGGCTGCCTTAGCAGCGGAGGAAAGGCGATTGCTTTGTGGTAATGGCTGGTAAAAAGAAAGATCTTTTCTTTCGTTTTCGTGGATAACATTGATCCACAATCTTTTCTCTGGTTAACCAATCAGGAATAACCAGCTCCTATCCGCTCAAGTGCGGCGAGAATAGCCCCCGTCCCCTTTGGTGAAATTCCTATATTCCTTCAATCAACCTTGGCTTGATAGGCTCAGCACGGTAAACGGCTCCTATGGAAAATGATTGCTCTCCTTAAGACCGGGAGGTGAGGCAAGCTTTAGGCTTGGATGTTATGGAAGTGCTCGATTTTCCACTCGCCCCTTAGATAAGGTAGGTTGGTTGCTCATTAGCCAATTCCATCTCAGGGGAAAAAGATAGGAGATCAGATGCTTTTTTCTATCCTTCGAGAAAAGTGGTGAGTGGAAGGGATCTGAATTTCGTGCTAAAGGTGGTTAACCCGACGAGTCAATTCTCAATGCGATGCTGCTATCCGTTCGACGATCCTACTTCACTTCATAGTGCCTGCCTCTCCCTCCCAGTAGAATATCCCAACTATTCTCTATCAAATTCCGGGATGGATCATGAAAGATTTTGTCTTGAGATGCCGATAAAGAATAACCAATTATAGAAGGGGGTGGCAGGGAATGAAAGCACTCCTGTGATAGCAAAGTAGAGAGATTAGTTAGGTACTCTCTAGTACTATTCTTGCTTGACTTTCTTCAAGATGCCTTAGATCTCTTTCTCGTTCGAGGTGGGAGTAGTACTGGATGTTGAATTATCAAAAAGATGATAGGAAGGCAATGCCTGCTACTAGTCGAGCAAGGGCATCTGATCTCAAGACGAGGCTTTTTTAATTGAAAAGAGGGCATGGCAGTGACTATAGCTGGGAACTTCTCCCTCCTCTTAGAGGTGAGTGGGCCAAAACTCATTGAAATGAGACGGAGATCTGCCCGAACTTAGTCCAGTCCTATTAGAGATGGAGGCAAATCAAGCAACTCTTATAGATGGATGGGATAGGAAGGAAGAAGCACTGATAGCATTTGCTGCTGTTTTTTCCGATCGATATACAAGGGGTTGGACGGTACGGTTCTTCTTTCCGTTCCTACAGCCGTGGCAAGAGAGCTTGATTATCCAATAGC